ATTAGTGAACAATAATTGAATAATTCCTTCATAGAGATAGAGGACATAATTCACATGGATATAGTAAATCTCGCTTGGGCTGCTTTAATGGTAGTCTTTACGTTTTCCCTTTCACTAGTAGTATGGGGAAGGAGTGGACTCTAGAAGTACTACTAATTGAGTTTAGGAACTAAACAGTATCACTTGTTTTTATAGATCGTTCGCCAAAGTTTTTTTTATTTTAAATTTCACTATTTCAATTTAAAATTTTATTTTTAAATTGAAATAGAAATGAAAAATATCTTCATTTCGAAATTCTCTTGGATTTTAGTTGAGTAATGTATTCTATGAATAATAAATATATATGAAGAATACTCTTTCAATCAAAGAAATATTTCAATTATTTCCGTGTTCGTATTTTGAAAGTAAAAAAAGTAAAAGGAATACAAATGGTAGGAAATTTATTCCAACTGAATTCTTCATAAATTTTCTATTTCGATGAACTGACTCTTACCAAAGTTAGATATGGACCATGAGGAAGAACGGAACTTTTTTTTTTATTTTGTTTACCTCTTTACTGTTCAAAGATCAAAGAGAAAACTATTCGGTTATTCCATTACGTGGATACACATTGGGAAACAACATAGTAGTTGTCCAACGAGATACTGCACATCCTAAAATATTGTCTTGGGCGAGTCACATATTGCGCCGCTTGTTTTAGTTTTACTATTTTAGAAATTTTATTTATGTTTTGCTTGTTTTATTGAACCCATTTCATATCATGGTTCAAACGTTAAAAGTCGACGGGTTTTACTAATCCTTTTCGAAATCCGAAGAAGTCATTGATTCTTTCGATCGGGATTCATATTGAAAATAATCAGAAATCTAGGAATTCGAATCGTAAAAGTCGCTTTCGATTATTTCAAATTAATTTAATTGAAATCAACACAAATTAAATACAAATAGATAAAGTAAAGAAATAGAATTGGGATACTATATAATATACATTATCACTATATATATTATATATACGTAATTAATTATATATACGTAATTAAATCGATTTATATATACGTAATTAAATCGATTTCTATATATAGAAAAGGAATATGATGATACTATTGTAGATTGATCTATGATACTATTGTAGATTGATCTATATTAATCTATATTAAATTAACCCGCATTACAATACAACTTTATACACTACAATAACAATACTAGATAGTATGGTAGAAAGAAATATCTGAATCTTTCTACCATACTATCGTATCTCATAGAATACGACTGATTCTAGTCTGCCCATTTCATTTAAGACGCGAAATTTTTATCCTTTTCTAATTTTTATCCTTTTCTTCTCTGCAATTATTGATAAGAAATAAAAAATCAAGTTTAATTCAAATTAATCACCTTGGCTGACTGTTTTTACGTATATTATAAGTAAAAAAGCAGTAGGAACTAGAATAAACAGTGCAGTAGCAATAAATGCGAGAATATTTACTTCCATAATCTCATTGTTTAATTTTTCTTTAATTCGCAATAACTCGGGAGTTAATCCCATAGAGATAATAAATCTTTCGCCTGTAAATTCAATGGGATGCATTACATCTCGATGATATCGAATCGGATCAATATCATGAATAACAATATCGGAGCTATCAAATCGATTCATCGTCAAGAATTGAATAGTATAACATAGGACGATCTTTTATCCATACTGAACTCAAAATTTGATTCCCGATACAATCAATAATTCCTTTATTTATTTATCATTCTTTTCCATTCTTTCTTTTCTATAACCTACCGCCCTCTTTGTACAATCATCTGATGAAGTATCATCTAACCGCCTTTCCACTTACCATTGGTTCTAAACAAACCCCAACAAACAATAGAAGCTCAATGAAAAAAAAGGAAGGAGCTAAGTTATAAACTCCTTTTTTTAATGATCCAATCTTCTTGGAAAACAAAAGAAGTATGATAAAGACGAGTACAAATTCCGGTATAAAAAAATCGAATATTCCATCAAATTAACTATTTTTTTATATATTTATATATAAATTTAAAAAGTTTGTTCTTTCAAGGAAAAACCTTTATAAAAAAATAAAAAAAAAAAAAAAATTCATTACCTCGCTAATAAAAAAGTGATCCTTGTTTGATCTTTATTTTTTGAATATCCTCTTTCATTGGATTAGGAATGGGACGCATATATCAAAAGCTCAATGCGAAATTTGAATGAGATAGATTATTTCAAATTAGTAAAATTTGAAATTGAGGTTACACAAAATAGGGCCCGAAAAGGATATACTTTTATTTTAATCTTAAAAAAAAAAGTATTCTATACTATTCTATACACAGTAACTATGTTCAATTTATTTTACATTGTACAAATTCCATTTATGTATGTACTCCCGGGAAACATACTCTACTCTATTTCATATTTCACAGATCGGGAGTAATTGAAAAAGCCAGACCCAGTACAGTACGGTATCCCGTGGAATCCTGAATCTGATGCTAATAATATAATAATTGTACTAATCCACATATGCCTCTCTCCCATCAATCGAATCGGTACTAGTCGAAGAAATGGAAATTCCCCCATTTGGTTGATGATAAATGTGAAACGAAAAAGAAAAAAAGAAGAGGGATCGCTGTTGGGAATGAAATTATGTTATTTGGACTTCTTTTCACAAAAAATAGAGAGATGAATTGATATAGTTTTTTATTGGATTTGGATTCGTCGGGACTGACGGGGCTCGAACCCGCAGCTTCCGCCTTGACAGGGCGGTGCTCTGACCAATTGAACTACAATCCCAAGTAAATACCATAATAAAATAAAGTATACATATTTTTATGATTTCATTCTAACCCTTTCAATTTCGATTAGAATTGGCGTGTTGTAACAGAGCTGCGAGTGTGATATATCGATACCCATATGTATATGTACTTTAGTGAGAGCAGCCGGTATTACTAGTAATCCTTTCGTTATTGCCAAATCAATTGGATAATCACTCGTTCAATCAAAAAACTTTTTTTTTATTTACTCTTTTCCTTAAACTTTACTTTATAGTTACGGATCCTGATATGAATCTAGATCATTAGCAAGATCAGAATTTCTTGTAAAAAGAGAGTAAATAAATAGTGGTATAGATATATCATAAAATGGATTTCTTCCGTATTGGGATTGGGGGATCGGGCATTTCTGGAGAGCAACAAATGGGTTATATTATATCATTTCATGGCGGATCGGCAAATTATTGGGCCGAGCTGGATTTGAACCAGCGTAGACATATTGCCAACGAATTTACAGTCCGTCCCCATTAACCGCTCGGGCATCGACCCAGGAAGAATCAATTCCAGGCTTATTGATAATCCACGATCAACTTCCTTTCGTAGTACCCTACCCCCAGGGGAAGTCGAATCCCCGCTGCCTCCTTGAAAGAGAGATGTCCTGAACCGCTAGACGATGGGGGCAGACTTGCACGACCGCCATCATACTATGTTCATAGTATGAATAGTTTTTTAAAATTGTCAATATAATGGAATGGTATGACTCGATACGAAGGATCTTTCCGTCTTTCACGATTCTTTCTATACAATTTTTTTCGATAAAAGTTTGGTTCAAAGGCCACGCCGAATCTCTTTATCCGAATCTCTTTATCAATGATTCAATGAAATATCTTGGATCTATGTTAAATTAGTGGATACATGTATCACTCAAATGAATTTAGTTATGATGTCAATTAGGATAGTCTTGAAACAATTCATTGTATTGATATTTATCAAATCCAATATCAATAAACCGTTTTATTTTACCTATATTATATACTCTATATTAAATTATATTAAATTATTTAATTTACTTTTACTGGATAAAGAAAATTTTTCATTCCTGAATGAACCCTTATACTTATTATAAGATATATCTATGTACATCTATTATAATAAGTATATATACTAAACTCATAGTGTCTTTATTCAGGAATTGGATCAAACAAGCCCTTTTAACTCAGTGGTAGAGTAACGCCATGGTAAGGCGTAAGTCATCGGTTCAAATCCGATAAGGGGCTTTGATTTTTTCATAAATCATAAAACTCCGGCAGTAGTATTCATATTTGAAGTGCGAATAAAGATATTAAAGATATTGTTGATCTTTGTAATAAAGTAATAAAAAAAAAGTAACAAACCGTATAATTTAATATTTTAATATATAATCAAAATTATAACATTATAATTAATTATAGTATGGTTATAAATTTGCTATTTTAATAAATTAAATATATTATTAAATAAATAATATAATTATTATATTATAAATATTATATTTATTATATTATAAATATTATATTAAATTATTATATTATAAATATTATATTAAATTATTATATTATAAATATTATATTAAATATTATAATGAATGTAAGGATAAGTCGTCTCGTTAAATCTTCAAATATTACTATTCCTTTCCTATTTTCCATTATTCCAATTAAATCGATTAGAAATCAACAAAATAAAAAGTAAGTGGACCTAACCCATTGCATCATAATTATATCCACTATTCTGATATTAAAATTCGATAGAGATGAAATTGGATCTTTTTTTTCTTTGGACTACGCGGGAATCTGTCGATATATCCGATTTAATCTTCTTGTTCCTAGACGTTCTATAGGAATAAATTAGGAATGAATAAATTACTATTCCCTTCCTTTACCGAGAAACATTTATTCCATGTCACAACATATGAGCCATTTTAAATATCTTTCTTTGATTCCAATTCCAGAACACAAGATCCGTTTTATTAGTTATATCTTATATATCTATTTATATATCTAGCAAATCGCTATTTCATGTACTAAATATTTCCATCCATATTGATACATGCAATATTTTTGTTCCGACAACGTAATGGGGAATGTATGCGAGAAGGGTACTTTCATTTCGAGTCTCATATTATTTAATATTTAATTAACTAATATGTATTTAATTCAATACAATATATTAATTTAATAATAGGAAATTTATTA